TGATAAGTACTGATAACTCGCGGATTGAATATTAGAACGGAAAGATCTATTATATAATGAACTAATGGTTCTAAGCCGTCTCCGTCTCTGGCGATTAATCAAAAATTCGAAGTACTTTTCTTTCGGTTTCTTGCTAAACCCGCGTTTATATAGAGTCTCCCCTTGGGAAGTCAGAAGAAGCCCCTTTGACATCTCTTGATCTGCAAAGAATTCTCGATGTGAAAACAGAAAGACAGAGAGCTCATCGTTGAATATGTAAAAGAGTGGATCTCCAGGGTCCCAAATGAATTGGCCTTTTCGAAAAAAGACTTGTTCTTTGGAAGATCGATCTCGTCCCGGGGTTTCACTCTGCAAGAACTCCCAATCATTCTCTTGACGCTCATCCTCTTCATCATATCCATCATCCCCTTCACCATAAAATGCATAATCAAAATATTCATCATTAACTTCATCAGAAATGATCGGCTTGCCCCGAAATGACCTGGCCCAATAGGGAAATTCCAATTCATTGGGCCTTTCGATCCAATCAAATAGAAAGCCCCAAGGTTGCCATATTCTAGGAGCCCAAACTATGTGATCGACTACATCCTCCGCTAACTGTTGCGGGTCGGTGCCTTCTGCCCATTCTTTTAACTCCGATTCATAGAGAAATCTACGATCAAAGATAGAACGAGATCCATTTTCCATCATCTCTAAGGGATTCCTTGGTTCGGGCCGAAGAAGCGAGGATCCCACCAGAGCGCCTTCTACTACTTCTACTAGGCCATCGACTAGATCAGAATCCGTCTCAACGAGTCTATAAGAAGTGATCCAATTTTTTTCATCGGGTCCGGGTAGAGACCAAAGATCTTGAGCGACCAATCCGGCAGAACAACTCAAAAGATAAAGAAGTATCGTTAATTTCTTCATGCTCGTTCCAAGTTCGAAGAACCATTTGTACAAATAAGGATCCCCTTCGTAACATGATTGCTTCTTCATATAGATAGATATAGGATCTATAAGGCAGCAATTATTTATAAGTACATTTTGTGCAACAGCCCTTCCTATCTGATAGAAAAGGATCCCATGATCCGGAACCGGTCTTACATGGGCTCGCAACTCCCAAGTTTGTCTATGAAGAGCGAATCTAATTGTATTAGTGTCTATAATTGATTTCTTCTGTGTAATACTAATCGATAGGGCCTCGTTGGTAATTGCTACAAGATCTCGTGCATTGTAACCCATGGCTATGGACCCGAATCCATTAGTATGGAACATTTTCTTTTCCAAGTGAAATCCCCTAGTATATGAAAGGGTGAAGACGTGCTTTCGTTGTTGTGGAATAAGAAGCCTTCGTATCTTAATGCATGTATTTAATTTATTCGGAGCTATTAGAGCGGGATCCACTTTTTGGGGACTATGAGTCGAAGCAATAACAAGAATATCTCTAGTGGACCGTCTTTCACAATCCCCGGAGAGATAGTTCAATAATAAACCGAGGGACTCCGACTCATCCACATACAGATCATGAATGTTTGGAATCCATACTATGCAAGGAGACATTGTTCTTGCCAATTCGAATTGCAAGTTGATAGAAGCTAGATCTATTTCCAACTCGATGATATACCTAAGTATCTCATCATCCACCGTATACTCCTCCCTCAGCTCCGGGTCCGAGTCCAAGTTCGAATAAATATAGTCACGATCATTAATATCATCCACATCTTTAAGCGCATCCATATATTCCTTAGCAGGATCGCTATCATCATCAATACCATCAATATCCACACCATCAAGCGCTTCCATATAGTCCTCATCAGGATCGAGATCATCAATAACTGTTTGCAAATCCAGCTTGTTAAGAAATACCGTAATGAAAGGAAGATAGGAGTTTGCCGCTAGGGATTTGACCAAATAGGATCGTCCAGTTCCTATAGGACCTATCACTAAAATACCCCTAGAGGGGGATAGGGCTAGGCGGAACGAAAAGGGTTTTGGTTTTCCATGAGATGGGAAATGAAAACTATTAGCCCCACACGAGGTTTGTGGATAAGTGATTGTCTGATAATGAGCAAGGAATAGCCGTCTTTCTGCTAAACAGGATGTATTGAACTCATAATTCATTAGATCCTTTTGATGAATGTCAACTAAGTATCGTAAGTAAATTGCTCCCGCTTGTTCAAACATTTGATAACCATAGTCACTCTTTACTAAACGATCAATATGAGTCAGACTCCATAGAATTTGATCAATCCCTTTTTCTGGCCTTAAGGTGGAGAAATGAAACGAGTAAACTCTCTCTTCATCCAAAAACCAATCACAGGTCTCGATCCAGGATTCTATTTCATCATGAGTCTGAAACCTTTGCCCTTTTCTTATCCATGAATAGATCTCTTTACTTGTATGACTTAGATGTCTCGTATTTCTCGAAAAAGTGATTCGATTGATGGGATTTGGTATGATACTTATGAGATCGATGAGATTGAAAAATCTCTTCTGTATAAATTTGACCCCATAAGCG